GAATAATTCAAATAAAAAAAGTTCTGTTTCGAAACCCTATTTTGATTGAATTCTGTCGAGCGAATCCAATCAAGCAGAATCCAATTTCGATCCAACGCAATTCAAAAATAAAAAAAAAAAATAGAAAGAAATGGGGCAAAAAACCTTATTAGATACCATTCGGTATCTAATAAGTTCTACCTACTATTGGATTTGAACCAATGACTCCCGCCGTATGAAAGCGATACTCTAACCGCTGAGTTAAGTAGGTCATTTCTCACCCCAAAGACAACCAAATGGGACCCATCCCGTCGATGGATTATAAATATCATATTACTTCTAAGCAATACTAATCTAAGCAAGACCACTCAAAACTTCAGGATGTTGGATTATAGAATATTCATCTTGACAAGAAATTATATACATGATAAAATATGCATTACAAGCATTAAGTAAGGGCTATAGCTCAGTTGGTAGAGCACCTCGTTTACACGCGCGCCAATGGTTTTCAGGGGAGTCCGTCATACAATCCAAAAATTGGATCTTATTGAGAAATCGATGTCTTACTCCATAACTTTGAGGGAACAATAGCCTGACAAAAGGTTTGGTCTGATTTGGATGCCCCTTTTAGGTACCAAACAGACCCCATCATTGATTTGAGATATTGATAAGGTGAATACCAGTACATTCAATGCTAGGCATAATGAGTACAAGGCCCTCAAAAACTCTCTTTTCGTCCTATGAACTTTAAGGTGTATGAAGTTTCATATTTTATTTTTTAAGCCGAACGATAGAGACTTCATTTAACTAAAAATGATCTAGGCCAGAGGCAGACCTACGTCAAGATAATCCCACCCTTGAAACACTTTGGTAGTGCTCCTGGATCAGAATCCCAAATAATGACTCAGGGCACGTGGAGCCATCTCCTTATCTTATTTTTCTGTTAAGAAAAAATATGGCGGATTGGCTGATATTTCTATCAGTTAATGAAAGAGCCCAATGCAAAAAAAATGCATGTTGGGTCTTTGAAACAGTTCAGATCATTTTGATAATAATAAGTTTGATCTGTTTTACCGAGAAGGTCTACGGTTCGAGTCCGTATAGCCCTATAAAATAAAATGAAAATTGGAAATACAAAATTGTATAATTTGCATTTCTTCATTCTTGTTTGTTGCTTGTAACTGACCGGTGGGTTCATCCAAACCAAATGATTCCGTGAAAATCACTCACGGGAATCATTTGAATTTAAAGAAGAATAGAACTGAAAGAAAAACGCATTTGAAGGGATCGAATCAATACTTATCCAGTCGTGGATAAACAAATAAACCTTTCGTGATTAATCTTCGAAGGGAAATTCTATATCAAATTTCCTACCCCCAATCAAGGGGTAAAGTTTAAGTTATTGATACTCCTTGTCTAATGAATTTAAGAAGTAAAAATCATGACACGAGCCCGGTGAAAAACTCCAAGAGTAATTCACATAGATCTAGGGAATAACCTGATGGATTTGTGTACAAACCAAAGTTTGTTGAAAAACAAATCTCTTTGGTAAGTTTCATTGTCAACAATTTTAAAGAAGCCTTTTCTTCATATACCTTACCTACACCTAGCGAAGCACAACAAAAAGGCAATGGTCTTCTTTTTCTGTATTCAATCAAGAGAAAAATCCAACCAGATTCTAATAAACGGAATATACCAACACTAAGATTAAGATATTCGAAATCCTGAGATTGAAATACCGACCCATTATCTTCTATTTGATGTTCTATTCTAAATCACTAAGAAAAAAAACGACAAAAAAAAATTCCCGATAAAAACAAAAAAAAATAGAAATCTATAATTTTTATAAAAAAAAATTTCAAATAATACGAAGTTAGAAATTCTTAAACAAAAAATCAAATAGAATTCTTCTTTTTTTATTTGGAAGTCGCTTTCTTTAGCAAGAATCCTAGGTGAAAACAAGAGAATTTGTCTAAGCGTAATAGTTAGAGTTATACTAACTAAATCAATTAAAGAAAATAAAAAAATTAAGTAGACGGGAAGTAGACTGGAAATAGGATCCGAGTCAAGTCAGTCGATTAATCTTGAAAGTATATATGCCCCGCAATAAACAAAGGAAACTAGATGGTTTGGTTAAAATTCAAAATGAATTCTTGTTTTGACTAAACGGTTATGGGTGACTTGACAACTTCAATTCGAATCGACTAATCCGGTATATTTTCCAAGTTCATAGGAGTGCGTCTATGTTTTTGCTTTACGAATATGATCTTTTTTGGGCATTTCTAATAATATCAAGTCTTATTCCTATTTTGGCATTTTTCATTTCCGGAATTTTAGCCCCTATTAGGAAAGGGCCGGAGAAACTTTCTAGTTATGAATCGGGTATAGAACCGATGGGCGACGCTTGGTTACAATTTCGAATCCGTTATTATATGTTTGCTCTAGTTTTTGTTGTTTTTGATGTTGAAACGGTCTTTCTCTATCCATGGGCAATGAGTTTCGATGTATTGGGTGTATCTGT